GTTAACTAATTGGCGGGCTGCAGGAATAGTCGAAGCCATACCCAACCTAAAAAGTATGTTATCCAAACGCATTTCAAGTAATTGTAGTAAAACTCGACCTGTTGACCCTTTTGCTTTTCCAGCAATACGAACATATTTAAGTAATTGCCGTTCTGTAAGGCCATAATGAAAACGCAACTTTTGCTTTTCTTCTAGACGAATACGATATTGAGATTTTTTCCCCGAGCGCGATTGGTTTCTAAGGTCAGTTCCGGCTCTAGGCCCTTTATTAGTTAGTCCTGGTAACGCTCCCAGACGGCGTATTTTTTTGAAACGAGGTCCCCGGTAACGCGACATAAAGACTCCTTATGGTTATTTCAAATGAATTTTATTCTTCTTTTTTTCAGTAATTTTTTATTTTTTAACTCTAAACCTAAACTAAAACAGAACTAAAAGAAAATAAGATTTATTGGATAAATATACAGACCCCTTTCTAATGTCTATTATAGGGAAAGGATTCCTTTTCCTGACACCTGACAGAGTTGGAAGCTCTTATAACTTAAGAAATTTCTAATTTTTGTATTTGTTTTTGTATTTGGAAGGGGTGGACGATACCCTTTCAACATTCTTTAATTTCAAAGGGGCAGTTTCAATCATGGAAAAGTTTAATAAGTAGGAAAAAGCCGGCTATCGGAATCGAACCGATGACCATCGCATTACAAATGCGATGCTCTAACCTCTGAGCTAAGCGGGCTCACATAGGATTCATTTTCTATGCATAGTAATTCAATAAAATAACAATACACTAAAGTATTGGTATCTTATTTACTAATTAATATTTCTTATCTAATCAGAATCCAATCCTAGATAAAAGAATAGAATATCAAATTTTAACTCAAATTTAACTAATTAAAAAAAAATTCAAAAAAATTGTTAATATTATATAACATAACGATTAATAGAATGATCCAAAACATAGAAGTTGAATTTCTTTATCACGAATAAATTAATAATATTAACAATTTTTTAATAGAGATTATTTTGAGATTATTTTTTTATATATTATCTAGGAATAATTCGTTATAACGAATGAGGCATTCTTCCGCTTTCATTCATTTCATTCATAAGGATATAAGTAGTAAATGCGGAAATTAGGACGACAAAAAAAATCGACCGTTCAAGTATGCAAAAGGTTAGGGGAAGAGTGACAGGTAGATATATATATATCTATCTTATATATATCAATATATATTGAATTGTGGATACAGAAAGGATAAAATCCTATTTAGTTTTAGTTGTACCAACTAAGGGTTTCCTAGAGAGGATTGGTAAGAAATCAAAGAAGAGAAAACACTTTCACTCAACGGTTCCAGTAGAAATCAAAAAAGGAAAGGGCGGAGCGACCTCACAATAAACTACTAATCTAAAAACAAAAAAGAGGGGGATATGGCGAAATTGGTAGACGCTACGGACTTAATTGGATTGAGCCTTGGTATGGAAACCTACTAAGTGATAATTTTCAAATTCAGAGAAACCCTGGAATTAATAAAAAGGGCAATCCTGAGCCAAATCCTATTTTTCGAAAAAGCAAAAAGAAAGGCTTAGAAAGAAATAAAGGATAGGTGCAGAGACTCAACGGAAGCTGTTCTAACAAATGGAGTTGGTTGCGTTGGTAAAGAAACCTTTCTACCAAAAATCCCAAAAGGATGAAGAAGAGGGGTATATACAGACTGTATCAAACGATTCACCCACAGCCTGTAGATCTTTTCACGAACGGATTAATCGGACGAGAATAAAGAGAGAGTCCCGTTCTGCATGTCAATGCCGACAACAATGAAATTTATAGTAAGAGGAAAATCCGTCGACTTTAAAAATCGTGAGGGTTCAAGTCCCTCTATCCCCAAAAAGCCTATTTTTCTTCCCCGACCCTTTTGCCTATCCCCTTTTATTTTCTTACGGGTTGAAAATTCCTGATGCACCCGCCCTATTCTATATTCTATTTGTCTATATTCTATTTGATTCGTTTAGTTTTTAGTTTATAAATAGATCTGGGGAGAAATGCCTTTCTCTTATTACATGTTATATATATATGAGAATATATCAAAATGAACATCTTTGAGAAAAAACCCCGTGCGTACTGTTAATTGACAAAGACCCCATCCTCTAATAAAATTAAGGGTGCTGCATTGGGACTGGTCGGGATAGCTCAGCTGGTAGAGCAGAGGACTGAAAATCCTCGTGTCACCAGTTCAAATCTGGTTCCTGGCACATGATTAAATCGGTCGAGTTTCTTTAAATTAATTGATATGAATCGACATCCATATTCATTTATACTATAGTTTAAATTAGAGTATAGTTTAAATAATAATCCATAGTTTGATTCATCTTGCCGAGATATACCCCATCTATTTTTTTTATCTATTTTATATTTATAGATGGGTTGAATTTAATATTTAATAGACAAGATTCAGTTCAGATCCAAATAAAGAGAATTCCATACCCTTTCATTTCTTTGTATTTT